CTATAAGGTTGAAACCAAAAGTGAAAAGAAGATTGCCAAAAATTCACAAGATGAAATTTCCATTTCTTCATCAGAATAAGAGTTCCTTTTGAAGCCAGAATCGCTTTTCCTTTATATCGAACATAATGTATGAAAGTATCTTTGAGGAACCATAGGATCCTCTGAAAAGAATTACAACACACGACCATAAGATATTCTATTTTTCCAAAGAAAAGTGTTCGCTCAATAAAGATTCCAGAAGATATTGATCGTAAATAAGAAGACTGTTTACGAAGAAATAGGAATAGATATTCAAATTCATATACATAAGAATTATGTAGGAACCAAAAGAATCTTTTCTTTCTTTTTGAAAAGACGTAAATAGATTTCTTTGAAGTAATCAGACTATTCCAATTATGATATTCGTGGAAAAACAATCGCAAGAAATGCAAAGAAGGAACATCTTTGATCCAGCATTGAAGGATTTGAACCAAGATTTCCAAATGGATAGGATGGGGTATTAGTAGATCTGACACATAATTTAAATGTGATAATTTATCCTCTAAAAAGGGAAATATTGAATGAATAGATCGTAAATTCTGAGATTTTGGTATTCGTTTTTCTTCAAGGGAAGATACTAATCGTGATGAGAATGGAATTTCCAGAATGACTCCAAAAACTTCTGATATCATTTGAGAATAAAAATGAGAAGAAAAAGAATTCTTGTGACCCCAAAATCCATTTTTGTTAGAATCATTCACCGAAGAAATCAAAGATTCCTGTTGGTACATTCGAGTAATTAAACGTTTCACAAGTACTAAACTATATTTATTGTCATAACCGATAATTTCCACAGGTTCGTAAAAAATCAAACTATTGAAGCTATGATAATGAACAAGTGAGTAAATATACTCCTGAAGGAGTAGCGGATAGAGGAAGTTTTGTTGCCGAAATCTATCTTTTTTAAATCTAAATATCCTTGTCATTCTGCCATTTAAATACATTTCTACTGTAACCAAAAAAGGGAGGCACTTCTTGTGTTATGAAATGATACATAGTGCAATATGGTCAGAACGGCGTATGCATATGTTGTGTTTCTCTTATACTAAAATACTATTTAGAATTTTAGAATAAACTAAATAAAATATAATAATAATAGAATAAAATACAAAATAAGAAGTAAAAGATTATCTAAAAGTAAGAACAAATAAAGAATATATACCCCGGAGACAGAGAGCCCAATCTACAGATCTTTTTGCTTTCCCTTTCTATCCAATTTTGGTTTCTTTTGCCTTTTTAAATATAACTAGACTAACAATAAGAAAAAGGGTAAAGATCTTTTATTTTTGCAACCCAATCACTCTTTTGACTTCGGAAAAAGATTCTTTTTTTATCACTATACTCTTTCTTCTACACATCCGTCTCCAATCCACAATAAAGAAGAATTAGGATGAATAAAAAAAAAAAAGAATCAATGGTCCACTCAAAATTCACAAGAGAACCTTTTCCCACATCAGGCACTCAATCTATTTTTAACGTATAATTAGTAATTTGATCGGGTAATCATTCAAATTAAGAAATGAAGCTCGTTGCTTTTTTGTCTTATTCGAATTGGAGCCATAAGACTCTATCCATTTATTCACTAGACCCAAAATACTTTACTGAACTTTAAAGATTTTAGAAAAAGAAAAATTCTTGTTCTATTTATATTATGAGTACTAGAAATCTTCTTTTTCTATGATTTTATTATTCTTTATTTTTTTTTTTTTATTTTTTACGACATGCTTTTTTTTCCATTCATTACCTTTCAGGATCAGTCGCGGTCTTATAAACTCTACCAATAGTCTAGACGAATTCCTTCATCCAAATGTGTAAAAGATCAAAGATCATAGTCGCAATTAAAAGCCGAGTACTCTACCGTTGAGTTAGCAACCCGGATCAATATGAAGTGTAGATATGATCGAAATAAAAAAAATCTAGCAAACTCATCCATTTGACTAAAGTGAAGGAAAGAGCCAATAGGGAATGAAATGGGGATAAAAAGATCTATTTATATACGATCAAATTATATTTGTTTGATACACCATTGTCAATATGAATGGACTTTTTAGAAAACAAATTTAAAGAAATTATATATAAATTTGTGTTGTATTTGAAAGAATAAAACTTTGAGCAGAAAAAAAGAAGTAATAAGGAAAAGGTAGAGATAGAAAAAATGCGGCTTTTTTTAATAAACTTTCTTTAATAAAAAAAGAAAGGTACAATACACAATACAAATATAAGAAGAAAGGTTACCCCCCTCTTGTCGAGGGGGGTCCACAAAAATAAGCAAGAAAAAAAAAATAAAATATATAAAAATATATAATAAAAATATATAAATATATAAATAAAAATAAACATAAATAGAAAAAGAAAAGAAAAAGAAAAGAGGAAACTTTGAATAAAGAATTACACAAAGATAGAGTAACTAGTACCTATCTTTGTGTAATTCTTTATTCATGATTCTTGTTTTTCCTTTCTTTTTTTATCAAAAGAAATTCGAAATTCTTTAAAGAATTCTGCCTTCCTTAAAATATCATAAACAGTTCCTGTGGGTTGAACACCTTTTTCAAGGAAATATAAAATAGCAGGAACATTTGAATAAGTTTGATTCTTTATCGGATCATAAAAACCCACTTTTCGAAGATCTCTTCCTTCTCTTCGGGATCGAACATCAATTGCAACGATTCGATAGATGGCTCATTGGGATAGATGTAGATAAAAGATGCCCCCCTAGAAACGTATAGGAAGTTTTCTCCTCATACGGCTCAAGAAAAAATGATTCTAATTTTTCTAATTTCTAGAATTTCTATTTCGATCTATATAGATCGAAATAGAAATCTATACAGAAAGAAGAATCCTTCTTTACAGAAAAAGAAATTTCATTTGTACTCCTAACTCAAGTTGGATAGTTTTGAAAGAGTTCGAAAGGAAATCCTTCGAATTTCTTGAGCTGTCTCTACCCTATTTTTTTTTTACTCATTGCTGATCTCTACCCTTGATTTTTTTTTTACTCATTCTGATCCAATTGTTGAGACAAGTTAAAATAGTGTTTCCTTGTTCCGGAATTTATTGTCTTTGCTTTGCGCTTTGTGAAATCATTGGGTTTAGACATTACTTCGGTGATCCTTACTCCTTTTCAAAAAGGCAGCAACATACCTTTTGTTCTTTCTGTAAAAATCATACGAACGATTGATTCCTTTGTAATACACTCTTGATCTAAACAGTTTGAAAATTTCGATAAATTTTACTTTTTTTCATTTCAAACTTGTTCAAATTTGAACCTCTCCTTTTATCTATATTTATATATAGATGATATATTTACAAAGTTGGTCTAACTTATTGATTGTCACTAACCCTAGATTATTCCCCCGATAAATGAATGAATCATTTTTGCTCGAGCTCCATCATATGCTATACCTTTCTATACCATTAGTATCTTTCTTTAGCAACCCAAGACAAATTCAATCAGGTTCCTAGCAGAACAAACTATGTCGAGACAAGAGCATCTTCATTCGTATAGAAAATGGTGGATGTCATAATCCACATCCAATCATGTCCTTCAAGTCGCACGTTGCTTTCTACCACATCGTTTCAAACGAAGTTTTACCATAACATCCCTCTCATTTTAATTTTGAACCGTATGCAATTGATTCAATATGGAATCATGAATAGTCATTGGCTGAACCGATACATAATAATCTACACTTATAAACACTTATATATAAGTGTTTATCCGGAAAAGATTTCACTTAAAATTACCCCATATTTTCTCATATGAATAATATCACATGAAAAAAATCAGGTTTAAGCAAACTTATTTACACCTTCAACAAATCTTTTGGGATTTTCCATAATAAAGGATCCCCCTTTTTCGTTAAAAAAAGAAAGAAATTAGAAACCTAAAAAAAACACTTTGACTTTCTTTTCATTCAAATGAAAAAGAAATCCCCATGAATGGCTAAAAGTTTTTAGCCACTTTAACTAAATATTTCATTGAAATATTCAATTATAGAATAATAAGATAATCTAAAATAATGAAAAATAATGAAATAATAAGATATTCTTAATAAGAAAAATCTACAATGTGCTCTTCCGATCTCCATAATTATGATTTTCTGATTCTAATATTATGATTTACTTCTTTTTTACCATCTCCAATTGAATCTGATTTTCATTTCTTATTTTCATTGAATTTAAAACATAATTATGGAGATAGAAAAAGTCTCGTGTAAGGTAAGATCAAAGAGAAAAAAAAGAATCCTCAAATTATGAAAATTATGGTCTTTTCGCATCCATCTCCATCTTATAAAACAAATAATCGTTAACAAAAGGAATCACAAATATTGAAGAATAAAATACTTGAGTAATTTAATAAATAAAGTAAAAAAAAAAGATATGATTCTTAGAATTCAGATTGGATAACATTGTATCCAAAATTAAAGTATCCGAAATTAAACAGAAAATTGTTGAATTAGATTTTCAATAGAGAAGAATCTTTCGTTTTGGATGCAAACGATCTGGGACGGAAGGATTCGAACCTCCGAATAACGGGACCAAAACCCGTTGCCTTACCGCTTGGCCACGCCCCATTTTTAGTTGGTCTAAAAAAGACTAAGATAAATATTGGTTATTCGTCAATAACCAACCAAAAGAAATATAGGACATGTTGTCGCTAGGATTCAACACAATGGATATGGATATAGAATCAAAAAGATTAATTGATCATTACTTAGAATTCAATTAAGATATTGTATGAAAATAGAATTCTTTGTATCCTTATTTTATTGGGTAGAAGTCAAAGAAAAAGAAGAATTTCTTTCTTTTATCTGCCTTTTTCTTTTCAATTTTCCCTCAGAAAAACAACTCAATCCAATCTGATAATTTATTATCATTTCAATTTCATTTGAATTTTGAATAACAAGAAAAGAATATTTGTTATGTTTAATATCTTTAGTTTAATCTGTCTCTGTCTTAATTCTACCCTTTATTCGAGTAGTTTCTTCTTAGCCAAATTGCCCGAAGCTTATGCCTTTTTCAATCCAATTGTAGACGTTATGCCGGTTATCCCTGTACTTTTTCTTCTCTTAGCCTTTGTTTGGCAAGCTGCTGTAAGTTTTCGATAAGAATGAAATCTCTATTCAATTCAAAATTTATTCGATAAAAAACAGATAAAATTTTGATTCTGAAAATCAATAAGATCATAAATAATATTCAGATAAGTCTGGACATTAGGAACCCTCGATTCAAAAAGCTAAATTCTGGTATTTATTATTGAATTTGAATAAGGGAAGGGGCGATGATCTTGATCTTTAATCAGCTAATCAGCTGATTCTTTTTGTTCTGACTTTTCCTTTAGAAGATCCCATACTATAATCCCTAATGTAATGTACTTTAGTTATGGCAAGAAATTTTTGGTAACAAAAAAAACGAATATTTTTCATAAAATATTATTCATAATATTACATTAGAATATTACATTAAAAATAGAAAGAAATTTGGAGTGTCATGTCAAAATAGTGTATAGCGTGTGTCGTAAAATAGGTGATCTATTTCCTTAAACAAAAAATGATCTTATCTTGGAGATTTTTAATGCTTACTCTTAAACTATTTGTTTATACAGTAGTAATATTCTTTGTTTCTCTCTTCATCTTCGGATTCTTATCTAATGATCCGGGGCGTAATCCTGGGCGTGAAGAATAAAAAAAGATGATGAGATTCGTAAATGTATAAATAAATGGATTTTTTCATAGGTAAATGTATAAATAAATGGAATAGATGCTAAATAAAGATAAAAGATTTATAAAAGAAACTAATCGAAAATTATTCCAATTCGAAAATAGCAAGTGATCAGGGGGGTCGGAGAGAGAGGGATTTGAACCCTCGGTACGAATAATTCGTACAACGGATTAGCAATCCGACGCTTTAGTCCACTCAGCCATCTCTCCCCATTCAAAATGGGAAATTTATCATGTGATTTCACGCGTGAAGTCAAGATTGAGAACAATCTTTATTTTCCTTCACTTCAATGATCCGAAACAGATTTCTCCAATAGAAAGAATACTTTACTTCTTTTATTTTGTACAAATTTTTACAAAAGCCGACCTGATTAAGTATAAGTACTGGCCGGGCCAGTACTTCTTTTGTTCCGACGAATAAAAATTGTTATTGAAACAAGAAGACTCATTTTCATTGCCATTCCTAATCATTAGAAATTAGATAAGATTCTATTCTATATCTATAGATTCTCTTAGAAATTCTTTCAAAAATTCTAGATTCTTCTGATCTATTCTATAGTAATTATAGGAAATTAGAGTATAAATTAGAATATTTAGCCTTTCTATTAAAATTTATAGGAAAAGTGTTCTAGTAATAGTATTCTATTTTCTAGTAAATTACTATTTTTTGTCTTTATTTTCTATAATTGGCATTTTATAGCTTGGTTTTTTGTCCAAGTAATTGACTACCTTTTTTATTTTTTGGTTTTATTAGTTACTAAGTTTATAGTCGGGCCAGACTGTTTCTTTTTTCTTTTTTCAATCTAAATTCTAAACTCTAAAGAAAAAACTAACGAGTAAGGTGATTCAGATGTGAGTTTTTTTTTTTTTTTTTTTTTAGTATAATTCTTTCTAAAAAATCTTTCATCCTTTACCCCTCAAAAGGAGATTTCTATGGAAAGAATATACATTCGTTCCCGACTTTCTATCCCATAAAGTCAATCAGAATTTTACAGAATTTTAATAAAAAAATTGGATTATGGAGTCGAGAAGCATAATTTTTTTGATTGGTTAAATTCTTCCAATCCAATGAGTATGAATAAAGGATCTATGGATAATAGTACAAAACTTTCAATCGTAACTAAATCTTCAATTTTTGCGCTGAAAAAGGGCAAGATTGAAGCCAAATAGCTAGAAAATGATGGTTTTGGTTTACTAGAACCCTCGGCTTCTTATTTCAGCTCGGTAGAAACAAAATTATTTTCCTTAGGATCCCCCGAATAGAAAAGAAATAGGGAACGAAGTAACTAGACTAGAGACTAGAAAGATTTGATAGAATCTCCCTCTTCTATAGGGATCATCTAAAAAGCAAGTAACTTTAGATGCATTCGTAAAAAAAGCTGACATAGATGTTATGGATCTCATTTTTTCTATGATGGGAATACATAGATATTCCATAAAGGAGCCGAATGAAACCAAAATCTCATGTTCGGTTTTGAATTAGAGATGTTAAAACTGATCAAACAACGTCGACTATAACCCCTAGCCTTCCAAGCTAACGATGCGGGTTCGATTCCCGCTACCCGCTATATATATTATATATTCCTTAACTTCATAGGATATACAGATGCCTTATCCTTTTTGATATGCATCCTTCTTTTTATTGTTTATTGTATTCCCTAAATACGTCACATTTTTTTTTTTATGAAAAAATGTGAAAATAGGAATGAAGAGCGTCCATTGTCTAATGGATAGGACAGAGGTC